AGTTAGAGGATCGAGCTCGAGCTAAAACTCCGGAAGCTATTGCAAAGCTAAATAAAGCTTGTGCAGATAAGGAAGAAAAAGAATATAACAAGCTATTTCAGAACTTGCAAAACTTGAAAAAAGAAGCGTCCGAGCATCGAATTAAAGCTAAAAACATGCAACCATCTGAGAAGCTAACTAAATTTTATTTAGCAGTGGAAAAAAAAATATTTCAAAAGCGACTTAAAGCCGAAACTGGAGAAGCTTTTGAATTTGTAAATAAAGCTTTAGAACCTTTCGAAGAGGATCCGAACACATTGCAGATGATTTATACCGCGATTCCCGAAATGCCTTTCTGGATATTCCTCAATGTCCCGGCTATTCACGGAACGTGAGAAGCAGATGATTAATCATCTGCTTCCGGAAGAAATCGAAGAATTTCTTGGGAATCCTACAAGATCCGTTCGTTCTTTTTTCTCTGATAGATGGCTCAGAACTTCAGTGTCGTGGGTTCGAATCCTACTGAGGAAGATGCTTTATATCTAGATTCAATTCTGAAAAACCTTGAAAGGGGAGGATTTGCTAAAAAAGTTCAAGCTGAAACTATCGAAGAATTCGAAATTCTAATTAAAGAAATGCTAATTAAGGCGAGAGCTCGAATAAGGAAAAAATTGGAAAGGGAAAAAGGAGTTGAAAATCATCTGAAAGATCAGATGATGGACGACGTTGAAATAAGAGAATATGAGAATAAACTTCAAACTCAAACAAAAGAAGAGTGGGAAGAGCTACTTCAGGGTATTAAAGCGTTACACCAATATAATAAAAAAAACAAATAATTTGCAAAAGGAATTCAACCTCCAAAATGATCAAAATGATGGAGGGGACTAAACAGGAAGAAGAGAGATCCGCCGAAGAAGATCTCTCTTCTTCCTTTTGTTATAAATTCCTTTACTTTTTTTATGAATTCTTTACGGGATTACCTGGGGAAGTTAAAAATGACTTACAACTAGCTAGGGAAAATCACGACGTAATAACAAGAATTTTTCAGACTTATGCAAAATATAAAAAATAGATAGATACAAAAGATAAATAGAAGAGAAGATAAGAAGATATGCGTCCACCTCCTGCATATTTGATACCTTCTCCGACAAAGAAACTCATAACACCAACCCCATTCGGGGTTCCATCAATTACTCGTCTATCAACAAACTGAGTTAATTGGGCTAAGCCTCTTACGGCCCCAGTTAAGGATGTTGTATAAAAAGCATCTATATAAGCCCGATTATACGACCAATTGTATAGACCATTTATAATTTTGTCGCAGGTCCTTCTCTTAGGACCTGTTTTAACAAATATATTTATTAATAAAAAATTTGGGAAAGAGGAATAAATGGGTTTATATAAAAAGGACGCTATAAATATTCCGAAATAAGCTATACTCATTGAAAAAATGGCATCTTTCCAAAATTCATACCAATGAATCGAACCATTCAACTTTTGATGTAAAAGGTTTATATACGGAGTTAACCATTTGCTTAATATATCCAATTCTTGATTGAAAGAAATTCCTAGAGATCCAACGAACAAAGTAAAGATGCCCAATACAAGTAAAGGAAATAACATAGTATTGTCGGATTCATAAGGATAGGAATAAGACTTTTTATTCTCAAAATGAACAATAGTAAGAAAAGGTCCGACCCCTTTTCTTACATTTTTATCACTTCTATATGTCTTTTTTGAAAAAAAAGAAGAACTTTTACTACTATTCATTCTTAATAAACGAAAATTTTTGTTAATTCTTTTCGAATCACCTTTTCCCCATAGAGATATCGAATAAAAAGGGGTATTTTTTTTGCCACTGTAATTTTGAAAATGAACGTTTAAATACCCCTCAAAAGTAAGTAAATAGATCCGAAACATATAAAATGCGGTTAATCCTGCTGTACTCCAAGCTATTATTGCGAAAATCGGCGAATACAGCCAACTATCATTAAGAATTTCATCTTTTGACCAAAAACAAGCAAGGGGTGGAATACCACAAAGAGAAAGTGTACCTAATAAAAAAGAAATTTGGGTAATCGGTACATGTTTTCTTAAACCACCCATAAGAACCAGATTCTGACTTTTATCTGGAGAATAGCCAACAATAGTTTCCATTGAATGAATAATAGATCCAGACCCTAAAAATAATAATGCTTTGGAATAAGCATGAGTAATCAAATGAAATAAAGCACTTCGGTAAGACCCCATTCCTAGAGCTAACATCATATAACCCAATTGAGACATGGTCGAATAAGCTAAACCCCTCTTAATGTCTCTTTGGGCAAGAGCTAAAGTAGCTCCTAAAAATACTGTTATTATTCCTATGAACGAGATGAAATTCATTATGTAAGGTATAACTATAAAAAGAGGAAGAAGGCGGGCTACAAGAAAAATTCCCGCTGCTACCATAGTAGCAGCATGTATAAGAGCCGAAATAGGAGTAGGTCCCTCCATAGCATCAGGTAACCATACATGAAGGGGAAATTGTGCAGATTTAGCAACTGCACCGGTAAATAATAGAGCAGCACACAAAGTAACAAATGAGGAATTGAATTCATTTTTATAAATAACGTTATTTAATATTTCGAATAAATCCCTAAATTCGAAACTACCTGTTATCCAATAAAAACCTAAAATTCCTAATAATAAACCAAAATCCCCTACACGATTAGTTACAAACGCCTTTTGACAAGCATTTGCCGCAAGAGGTCGTGTGAACCAAAACCCTATTAATAGGTAGGAACACATCCCAACCAATTCCCAAAAAATATAAATTTGTATCAAATTGGAACTAGTAACTAATCCTAACATGGAAGTACTGAAAAAACTCATATAAGCAAAAAATCTCAAGTATCCTTGATCATGGGCCATATAATTATCACTATAAATAAGAACCATAATTCCAACAGTAGTGATTAACATTGACATAATAGAAGTAAGTGGATCGATCAAGTATCCGAATTCTAAAGAAAAATCATTATTGATGGTCCAAGACCATACATATTGGTAGATACAACTACTATTTATTTGCTGAATAGACAGATAAATTGAAAAAATCATGACTATACTTAACAATAAAATACTCGGAAAGGCCCACATACGACGAAGATTTTTTGTTGCCGTCGGAAAAAGAAGAAGTCCGACTCCTATTAACATAGGAACTGTAAGTGGAACAAAAGGTATGATCCACGCATATTGATATGGATGTTCCATAAAAAAAGTTTTTTAATTAATTGTTTCCGATTCACCGGATCTTACCTCTTTTGAAAGAAGTCAATAAAAAAATCAAGATATGCACTAATTAAAATAGAATTTTCTAATTTTGAATTCTTACTTATTCTGCTAAATATTTCAAATATTCAAATCAAGAAGGTCAAATCATATGAAAGAAAAAGATTAATTACTAGTCTCTGAAAATTCAATTCAAATTAGCCGTATTTTTACCGAGTTTGACCAGTTAATAGAAAAAAAATCATATTCTTCTTCTTTTTTATATTTTTAGTAATATTTTATGTCATTTTCACATATCTTTAACCTATCTATTTTTCTTTTTATAACGAATTTATTTTCTAGAAAATAAACTCGTAATGAATAGTAAAGTACGGATTCATTTTGAATAATAGATGTCTTTCACATCCAGCTATAACAATGAGTAATCTCTTAATTTTTATTTAAATGTCAGTTCCAAAAAAACGTACTTCTGCATCAAAAAAGCGTATTCGTAAAAATATTTGGAAAAGGAAGGGGTATGGGACAGCGTTAAAAGCATTTTCCTTAGGGAAATCTCTTTCTACCGGGAATTCGAAAAGTTTTTTTGTACGAAAAAAAAATAAGTAATAAAACGTTGGAATAATCGAAATTGCCTTGACTGAGAAAATGGATTCATTTCGAAAATCAAATGAATGAATTCCATTACCTATTGAGTTAATCAATAGGTAATGGAATTCGCCCCGCTCTTAGAATATGTAGAATAAGAATTCTTCTGTTTACCTTACTCAATTCAATTCAAAAAAAGAAAAAATACTTTCTTTTTGTTGACAAAAGAATAAACAAAAAATGCTCCAATTTCTTTTTAGTATATTTTCTCATTTCCAAGGCGGGGAGTCTTATTTTCCCCATCAACCTATTTGTTACAATAATAAAACTTTTTCTTTTTTCTCTATATCCACTTTTTCTCTCTATCTATAGAAGAGCAAATAGAGAATCTTGAATATTTAGTTACTAAAATCATTGAAACTAATTGATTCAAATTTGAAACCCTTTATGTGTAACTTTCTAACTTTTTGATTTTCTCTGAATTCCTGTATACACCCCCCATATATCTTTCGCAATCAACCCAATCAATAAAATCAAAAACACTTAGTGAAGAGAGTCCGGATAAATAATGTCTCAATTTTGAGTGATCCGAAATAGGTTTTTTTCTTTTGGATTCATTAAGAAAATGGATTTTTTTTTAGTTCTATCCTATTAATTGATAATAAAACTATCTAGTTTTAAAGAGTTCAAGTTGAGGAGAGTATAAAATACACGAAAATCTTAAGAAAACTAAGACCCTAAACTAAAATAATGAACCTTCAAATACCTATTTGAACTAATTTTGATTCATCCATTTGAATCTTTCCTAAAAAATATTGCAACCAATTGAATTCTTAAATCTAGACGATTGCTTATTCATAGGCTATTATGAGTTCAAGACAAGCCGCTATGGTGAAATTGGTAGACACGCTGCTCTTAGGAAGCAGTGCTAGAGCATCTCGGTTCGAGTCCGAGTGGCGGCATGCCATCTTCTAAAAAAACTAAATAGATCCTATAATGAATTCAATTCCTGATTTCTTGTAATTAAAGAACTACTCTTTTTTAAGATTTTTATGATATTTTCAACCTTAGAGCATATATTAACTCATATTTCTTTTTCGATCGTTTCAATTGTAATTACAATTCATTTGATAACCTTTTTAGTCGATGAAATCATAAAACTC